AAATTCCTTTCCTTCGAACCGTACTTGAGAGTTTCCTACCTCATACGGCTCGGCAATTCATTATTTTTTTTGTGTCCCGTCCTAATCCAATCCATCGAAATGAATAAGATTTTTCGTAAATCTATCCCATTTTTTATCGGCTTAACCAGAAGAGATTAATTAATTTACATGAGTTTCAAACTTGAATTTTGATTACTAATCAGTTTTATCTTTTCTCCCACCTTCAGAAGAATGAACCATAGACATCCTCCGCTATCGGTATAATTTTCTGAAAGGTAACTATCTCGGTTTCATATAGAAATTCATATAGAATCTTTGAAAAAGACTTTCCTCCATTAAGAAAGGGCTTACTATCTTTGGGATCTGATGCTACACCGCTGCTTAATACCTTAGTGGATCGACTCTATCACATAAGTTGATTCCTAACTTTTATCTCATATCATGACATAAGTAAGCAGTTCTTATTGTATCGGCCCAAAACCTCGCAAATTGATCTTTACGGTGCTTCCTCTAACAATTGGATCCTTTATCCATAGAATAAAATGGGCATATCTATTTCTTCATATTTCGGCTTATATGAAGTCTCTTTTTTTTCTACAGCTAATAAAAATCGTTGTTTTGTACGATACTTATGTAGAAAGCCCGTTTTATTTTTTATTTGTAGTATTTAGTTTTACTAGCCTATTTTCTCTTTTTTCCTCTTTTCTATAGTGGAGATAGTCGCACGTAATGACAGATCACGGCCATATTATTAAAAGCTTGCGGTAAGAATGGATTTCGTTCGAGTGCTCGGAAATAATATTCCAAAGCTTTCGTATGTTCTCCGTTGCTTGTGTGGATAAGGCCTATGTTATAGAGTATATAACTTCGATCATAGGGATCAATTTCTAGTCGCGTAGCTTCGTAATAATTTTGTAAAGCTTCCGCATAATTTCCTTCGGATTGGGCTGACATCCGTTACGGTCGTTCATTCTATTCAAAGAATCCCCGTTCCAGAACCGTACATGAGATTTTCACCTCATACGGCTCCTCCCTTCTGTGCATAATGATAATAATCCATGAAATCAAAATGAAATATTCTCATTATAAACTGAGAGGGGCTAGCGTTTTTACAAGAAATCTCTAGCCAACCCTACTGCAAGAGGTATTTTCTTAACACCAAGGGCGTTGGTGCTATATAGAAAAGGTAACTCCAACAATTTTTTTGTCCTCAACGCCCCCTATTTTCAGGAATTAGTCACTTCAACGGTCTTCGATGGTTATACGGGTATCCAAAGTACGAACGAGATGGATGTTTGTTGTCCCAACCATTCTTGGTAGTCCCGATCCCGATAAGGAAAGGGGATAATTTATAACAAAGTTTTTGTGTTGTTGATTCCTAGGTGTAGCGCTTCTTCCCCTATGCCGCCCATTGGTACTAGTAGAGTGGGATTGACCTGGAATACAGAACCCATAGGTGTAACCTTTCGCTTAAGACTCGAATCAAAATGAAAGCGTCTGAGGCTGCATCAATCGAGGATACACGACAGAAGGGGTTGTTCCATTTTCAAACTTCACCTTCAACAAGCGTAGGTTTATTTCAATAATAGTTTTCTTTCTATCCCGAATGAATCATATGGCTTTCTCGTAAAACTGAAAATGATAAAGAAATTCAAAAAATCAATCAAAAAATCAAATCGCACCATCTCTGTAATAGGTAAATGCTTCTTTTTCTCCTGAAGTTGTCGGAATTATTCGTAATAAGATATTGGCTACAATTGAAAAGGTCTTATCAATAAAATTTCCATTTATCCGCGATCTAGGCATAGTTAACAATCCATTCGATAATTCTTCGCATTACCTCTCGGGGGAAAAGAATCCCACAAAAAGGGAATTTACAGTACGAAATAACATAAAAACAGACTCATTCTAAAAAAAGATGTGGGCCTTCCCTTCCACTCAAATTGTTCCTTTTTCACAGGAATCAATAGGAGGAAAGGTTTCAATCCGATTGGATGTCAGCCAAACCAATGGAGTAGTATACCAATGAACAGAACTAGTTCTATTTCATCTAAGTGGAAGAATCAAGGAATTTTTCCTACAAATTAGGATACCTGGAGGAGTTAGTTTTGATTGGATTATGATCCAAAGAGGAAAAATAATCAAATAATCGAATAATCTAATTATGATTTTATGATATGATAAAATATAGAATAACTATTTTGTGTGCATAGCGTGTATACACTATACAATCAAAATTTTAAAATCCCTGGTATGATTCCAGAATTTATAATAGATCCATGAGGTAAAAGTAAGTAGTTCTGAAACTGGAAAGAAAGCGATTTTTGAATTCCTATGGAATCATTTTATAAATATAAACACTGTCTAACTGGAATCAATCATAGTATAAAATATGAATCCATCAGACGATTCGATTCGTTCCAATTCCTTGGTTTAATTTGGTTCGGTATAAATATTATAACCATAACAAAGGCTACTTATTGATAAAACAAAAGATATATATCTTTTGTTTTTAATGTAATGTCTTTTCTTTTAACAATAAAAAAATATTTTTTATCCATCGAACCCCGAAGGAAGATCTTTCTTTGATGAAACGTTTTCTATTTTTTTTTTTCTATTGTTTTTATAATTGATCAGGCATACCTATACTGCAATAAGATGAAGACTGCAATACTATGAATGACTCGCTATTTACTCGTTTTCTAGGTCATAATCATAAGATTCTTTAGGAGAGATGGCCGAGTGGTTCAAGGCGTAGCATTGGAACTGCTATGTAGGCTTTTGTTTACCGAGGGTTCGAATCCCTCTCTTTCCGTACCTTCCTTCACCTAATTCACGAACATTACTCACTGAAATGTATCAAATAAAATAAGAACAATTACCGGTCACTTACCTTTTTGGATCGAATTTTAAAGATTCGAATTTGCTCTATTTTCCAATTGTGGAAAACTGGGGAAATTCCCTTGGTTGACCCCGGTAAGAGAATGGGGATTTGTTGTTGTTGTTGTTGGAACTTCCATTTTATGGATGGAATTTTTGATATTTTTTGAAAAGGCTTTTTCGCGGACTCCTCGTTCATTTACCCAACCGTCGGTTGGGTAAATGCCTTTCAGTTTTTCGATGATCAAATATTTTATTTATAATTGAATTAATTATTGAATAACCTGCTTTTTTGGCTAAGTTTGCTCATTGCTGGGTTGATAAAGAAGTAAGCGTTTCAACGGGCTCTCCCAAAATCGTTTGGGCTTGATTTCCGGGCATCTTGGCGACGGCACTCTCCACCTCGTAGAGCTGAGGAAATTCTATGTCTCTATAAAATAGAGAATCTATCCATGACTGACAATTATAATCAAACTCACGTAGTAAGTTAAGCAACTCATGTAGTTCTTGATCTACATAGAATCTAAACCAAAATTAGAAATTCGGTTCTAATTTGACGAATGAATGGAATGGGAGATAGTTTATCCTCCTATTCGCGCATACACGCACCATCTGTATCCTGCTGTGTTGGACCCTCATCGCCATCCGTTTCATGTCTTTTGACAATTCCTCTCGTTCTTCTCGGATGCTCTTTTGAGCGAGCCGATCTTCAAGGGGTTCGATCCGGGCTAGGGGGAACCAAGGCTTAGTCCTGGATTGTGGCTCCCCGCGGCCAAAACCTTCGGTGAGAATCCAAACACTAAGCTGATATAACCAAAAGAAATAAAAATCCATTTTTCTAATAGATTTATTTTTTTTTTCAATTAAAATGACATTCATTACTATAACGATACGAAATCGTCTAGTAAATTTAGGAGGATACTTCATTGAAACCTCCTAAAATTTGTATTTTTCGATTACTCGATTCTATTTATTACTTTATGATATATATGATATATCGAATTACGATTTTTGAATTGGAAATTTACATTAATGAAAAATTAGGGCTATACGGACTCGAACCGTAGACCTTCTCGGTAAAACAGATCAAACTTATTATTATCAAAATGATTCGAACTGTTTCAAAGACCCAACGTGCATTTTTTTTTTGCATTGGGCTCTTTCATCAACTGATATAAATATCAGCGAGTCCGCCATCCTTTTTCTTAACAGAAAGATAACGAGATGGCTCCGCGTGCTCTGACTCTTTATTTTTATTCAGTAGCAATACCAAAGTGTTTCAAAAAAGAGTTATCTTGACGTAGGTCTGCCTTCGGCCTATATCAACCTAAGTTAAATGGAGTCTCTATCGCTCTGCCCAAAGCATCAAATATGAAACTTCATACACCTTCAAGTTCATAGGACAAAAAGAGATTTTTTTGAGGTACTTATACTCATTATGCCTAGCATTGAATGGACTGAATATTCACCTTATCAATTATCAAATCAATGATGGGTTCTATTTCTTGGCGCCTAAATTGGGACCTCAATTGGACCAACCAACCATTTGTCAGGCTATTGTTCTCTTGTTCCTTCGAATCCATGGAGTAAGACGTCGACTTTTTACTAAGATAAATTCTGTTGATTACATGATGGACTCCTCTGAAAAAACATTGGCGCGCGTGTAAACGAGGTGCTCTACCAACTGAGCTATGGCCCTTGTGTTTGTGATAAATATTTTATCATTATATAAATTCTTGTCAAGGTGAGTATTGCATAATCTGACATGATAGCTCTCTGATCTGTTTCCTGTCAAGGGTATTGCTTAGAAATAAGATTCCATCTATAATCTATCAATGTGACGGGTTCCTTTTTTTTTTTTTCTTTATGATAATAAATGACCTACTTAACCCAGCGGTTAGAGTATTGCTTTCATACGGCAGGAGTCATTGGTTCAAATCCAATAGTAGGTAGAACTTATTAGATACCGCACAGCCAATGGTATCTAATAAGTATTTCTACCCACCTTCTTTTTTTGATTTATTTTGTATCTTTTCCATACCCTACTACTTCTTATTTTTTCTATTTTTTGAGTTGTTTCTTGTTGCACCAAAATCTGATTACACTTGATTGGATTCAATCGGTAGAATCCAAATAGAATATGGTGTATAATCAAAATTTCTTTTTCTTTATTCTTCTATATTCTATTCGGACGCACCAACAACTAGTTATAAAATTGTATTGATAGCCTCGACTCGCGTCCTAGCTCGTCGGAGAGCTAAATTTGCCTCAATTGTTTGTCTCTTGCCTTCAGCGCTACTTAAATTAGCTTCAGCTATTTCAAGAGTTTGTTGAGCTTCTTGCGGATCAATGTCACTGCCCCTCTCTGCATCATTTACTAAAATGGTTATTTCATTATTGCCTATTCTAGCGAAACCGCCCATCAGAGCTATTGTTAACCATTGGTCGTTAAGACGTATTCTCAAAATTCCTATATCTACAGCCGTGGCAATAGGTGCGTGATTTGGTAATACACCAATTTGGCCGCTATTAGTCGATAAAATTATTTCTTGCACTTCCGAATCCCAAACAATTCGATTAGGGGTCAGTACACATAGATTTAAGGTCATTTCTTCAATTTGCTCTCCACATCTAAGTTCATAGCCTTCGCGGTAGCTTCATCGATATTACCTACCAAATAAAAGGCCTGTTCCGGAAGACCATCTAATTCCCCGGAAAGGATCAGTTGAAAACCCCTAATTGTTTCTGTTAGACCAACATATTTTCCTGGAGAACCGGTAAAAACTTCTGCTACGAAGAAGGGTTGTGATAAGAAACGCTCAATTTTTCGTGCTCTTGCTACGGTTAAACGATCCTCTTCGGACAATTCGTCCAACCCAAGGATAGCTATAATGTCCTGAAGTTCTTTGTAACGTTGTGAAGTTTGCTTAACTTTTTGCGCAGTTTCATAATGTTCCTCACCAACAATTCTAGGTTGGAGCATAGTTGATGTTGAATCTAAAGGATCTACTGCTGGATAGATACCTTTTGCAGCGAGTCCTCTTGATAGTACGGTAGTAGCATCTAAATGCGCAAATGTTGTGGCAGGAGCGGGGTCCGTCAAATCGTCCGCAGGTACATAAACGGCTTGAATAGAAGTTATGGATCCCTCTTTGGTAGAAGTAATTCTTTCTTGCAAAGAACCCATTTCTGTACTAAGAGTGGGTTGATAACCTACAGCGGAAGGCATTCTTCCTAATAAAGCGGATACTTCGGATCCTGCTTGGACGAAACGAAAAATATTGTCGATAAATAGAAGTACGTCCTGTTCATTAACATCCCGGAAATATTCCGCCATGGTTAGGGCAGTCAAGCCAACTCTCATACGAGCTCCCGGCGGTTCATTCATCTGACCATAGACTAGAGCGACTTTTGATTCCGCAATATTTTGTTCATTAATCACCCCAGATTCTTTCATTTCCATGTAAAGATCATTTCCTTCACGAGTGCGTTCGCCCACTCCGCCAAATACGGATACACCTCCATGAGCTTTTGCAATGTTGTTGATCAATTCCATGATGAGTACGGTTTTACCCACTCCGGCCCCCCCGAATAGCCCGATTTTTCCTCCACGACGATAAGGAGCTAAAAGATCCACTACTTTAATCCCCGTTTCAAAAATAGATAATTTTGTATCTAACTGTATAAAGGCAGGCGCAGATCTATGAATAGGAGATGTTGTGCGAGTATCTACAGGACCCAAATTATCAACAGGCTCTCCAAGAACGTTGAAAATTCGTCCGAGAGTCGCCCCACCAACTGGAACACTTAGAGGAGCTCCTGTATCAATCACTTCCATTCCTCTCATCAGACCATCTGTAGCACTCATAGCTACAGCTCTAACTCGATTATTTCCTAATAATTGCTGTACCTCGCAAGTTACATTAATTTGCTGGCCAACCGTATCTTGACCTTTAACTACCAAAGCGTTGTAAATATTAGGCATCTTGCCCGGTGGAAAGGATACATCCAGTACCGGACCAATGATTTGAGCAATACGCCCCAGGTTTTTTTCTTCAAGAGCGGAAACCCCAGGACCCGAAGTAGAAGTAGTAGGATTGATTCTCATAATAATAAAGTATTATATGTCGAAATTTTTTTTGCAAACAAAAATAAAAAAATGTCCGATAGCAAGTAGATCGGTTAATTTAATAAGAAATGGGAATTAGTACTCGATTTCGTTGGTACTATCCAACCGAATCCAATTCAATTGTTTACTCATTCAATGAGTGCATTTTCAAACTTAACCAACCCATTTTAAAAAAAAAATATATAAATATATTATTAATATAATATATATCGATGAATAAGAATTAAGAATTATATATGCGGAGATGTTGTATTTCTCTATCATTATAGACAATCCCATTCATATTATCTATGGAATTCGAACCTAAACTCTATTTATGATTCATCATTTTTATGACATTGGCCGTTGTTTCTTATTTCATCATTTCTATTTACATTACACTTATTTATTCTTTGAATAAAAAAAGAAATCAAATTATTTATTTTGTTGATTGAAAAATTCTGCATATTCATATTACTATTCTATTTACTATTCTATTTTCACATCTAGGA